TGCTGTGCAAAAATGGGATATGCGCTTGAAATAGATGTCCAAGTTATGATATATATCATGAACGATACGGAAATAGATCGAGTAATCTGTTTCTTTATCCAAGAAAAGGTATTTCTAGTTTGCATGGTCCAGTCATTGATTCCAAAATTTCGACAATAAATGGGGTAGGTCCCTAATCTAGTTCTCTATCCACGATTCTGCTATTTACTGGAATAATAAAATATAGGATGAGGCCGTCGAACAGGTAGATATATAATAAGTAAGATTTTCAATGCTTTGCTTATCTACAACTGGAAAGTCATAAACATTCCAATTGGATTAGATTCATATTAGTGCAGTAGATCCTTTATCAGTCATTCATTGAATGATAAATAACTACAAGTGACGGAGATACACGATTTAAATAGCGGAAAATCCAATATTTCAAAATTGTATCGAGAATGACTGGAAAGGTGGAAACAAGACCAGATATAATTTGATCATGATGACCAAATCCAAAATCTTGATAGATAAAGCCAATTATTAATTCCCAACCGTGGGGTGAATGGAATCCGATACATAAATCAGTTAATAAAAGAATGGAAAAGACTTTGACTGTGTCGCTTAAGTTATATAGGAATTCCCGAGACCAAGAGTTAAGAATAACAAGGTTTTCATTACCCCAAATAGAATAACCGCTTAGAATAAAAAAACAGATTAGATTTGTCGATAAGTGCAAAATCGTATGGATATGACCCTCATTTTGGATCTTGATTAATTGGATTGTTTCTTTATGGATTTCTATACGAAACTCTTGGGGATGTGTCTCCGAGTATTCTTTGATCATTTCGTCCAAGAAGAGGAATTCTTCTAATTCTATGAATTTTTCTAGAATACTCTTTTCTTGAATATCATTCAATAAAATTTCGAATTGCCCAGTATTCCACCAATTAGGAATCCAAGATTCCAGACATTTATGAAATGAGAAAGAAATCCACCAGGGCAAAAAGACTATAATTGAAAGATAGAAAAGAGGAGTGAATGCTTTCTTTTTTGCCATTTTTTCATTTGGTGAGTCTTTGAATCTAGAAAGAATACAGAAAAAAGATAGGCTAAGAATCTTTTTTTTGAGACGAAAAAATTTCCCTTTCCTTTCTTTTTCTATCAAAGTCTATCAAAATATCCAATATTTCGAAAAAATTTCACTGATTACCCATAGGAATAGAATACTTGCGAGGGAAAGATATTGTGATGATCAAAAATGACTGGTAAAACAGAAATTGGCTAGTTATCCTTCTTAGTAAGAAATCCAATTGTTGATCATTCAAGAATACAAAAGAAAGGATCAAAACGACCAAAAAAGAAATGATTTACAAGATATATTTTTGTGAATTTGTTATTGAAGTTATTGAGTTGTGTGGGATTTGTATACGCATAAAAAGACCACAAGGGGAGTTTCGTTTTCTGGTTGTTTCATATACGTTTGTTTTGGTTGAATGATTGTTCTGATGAAACATCAAGTGAAGTTAGCTTTTCTCAAAATACTTCAATTGGTATACCCAAGAAATAGGCCAACTTAGCAGCTTTTTTTTCAATTTCTCCTGGAGTCAAATTCTCATCAGTACGAGTCAAAGGAATGGCCCTCTGACCTCGGATGTCCATATAAAGGACACGACGAGCATAAATCCCCTCTTTCACTTCGATTCTAAGAGACCGAATATCTTTTATATGGAATCGGAAGAATATGCGACGATTTTTTCCAGGAAATCCCCAACGAAAAATACACGCTATTCCTTCCTTTCTATCGAATTGATCATAACCACTACCTACATTCCAGGAAATAGTACACCACAAATAGGAGCTAATAAAGAGACCCGCGATCCCATAGAAAGACATAAAAGGATATCAAATTTCTACCAAGATAACTGGAAATTCCAACTAATAAGAATCCCTAATGAACCTAAAAAAAAGGATAAAAGCCCAACAGAAATTACTTATTTTTCGAGACCCTGATAGAAGTTCTATCCATATATGTTCTGATCGCCAACTCATACTTGATCCGATTTTATTTTATTGGAATTGAGATAATACCCCAGAAAATTTTCACTTTTGTCCTTTTTCGAAGTCATTCTCATCAATAGCACTAGTTTGATGGGAACTTTGAGGAGTAATTCACTCAACTTAGTTAGATCTAAAATAATAACATAACCCCCTAATACAATATGATTCGACTATCTATCTCGATATACATATCGATCTGCCAACTTCAATTTTAAGCCATCCGGTGATCCTGATCTTTTTTCAAATTGCTAGAATTCAAATATCCATATATCAATATCACCTTTCCACAGACCTAAGAACTTTTCCTTTATGTTCGGCGGAAATCACATGTTAGACTCTATAACTAAAGATTCGTGTTATGATACAATAGAAGTCTAAGTTTTGAAAAAAAAATGGATAAGATTGGATCCCGTTGGATCTAAACAATCTTCTTTTTTTGAACATGAAGAAATAAAGAAGCCATTGCAATTGCCGGAAATACTAGACCTACTAATGGTACAAAAATAGAGGGAAGTTGAATCATAGAAGGGTACCCCATTTACTATATTGTGTAGTAGAATTCTCGAATTTGGAATCTAAATAAATAGGTAGAATAAGTGCAAAGAATGTAGAACGAAATAAATGGGCTTATTCATCTTTCTACATGAGAAAGATATATATGATAATCAACCTTCTTATTGCGCTTTATTTCTTTGTCTTTTGTTCTTGTCTTCTCATTTCATAATTCAAAAAATAGATAATTCTTACAGATTATCGCAGGATTAGCTAAAATGGCGATAGATAAAGCTAGAAAACTTTCTTATCGATATTTGAATTATCAATTTTATACCCCTAAGAAGAAATTTTGTTTCTCTAATTTCACGAAAGGAAGAATTCACTCTTCAAGTTTATTGATTCGTAATCAGGACTAGAATATAGGTAAAAAAAGAGTGATCCGCAACTTTTGCTGCTTTCTTAGATCTTCTCCCCAGGAAACTCTCTTTTTTCCTTTGATTTTGATAAATCAACTCCTTCTTTCTTTGCTAGAAAGAAAAATAATTGAACTTAAGGCTCTACTTTAAAGTTTTAGCATTTTGATTCAAAGAAAAAAGGGGCGTGGAGCTTAAATAACTCACTCAGAGCGCTTTTTAAAAGATTACGTGGTACAATTAAGTCAAATAAACCCTTCTCGAATAAATATTCAGCCTCTTGTGAACCTTCAGGTACTGTTTGATTCAATGTTTGTTCAATTACTCTTTTACCCGCAAAAGCAACGTAAGCATTGGGTTCGGCAATGATAATATCCCCTAACATGCCAAAACTGGCTGTTACCCCACCAGTTGTAGGAGATGTAAGGATTGATACATAAAATAACCTTTTCTTTGATTGATACTCATATAAAGCAGACGATATTTTACCCATTTGCATCAAGCTCAAACTTCCTTCTTGCATGCGCGCACCCCCGGAAGCACACACTATAATAAGAGGTAAAAATTTGTTGGTAGCGTGCTCAATCAAACGAGTGATTTTCTCCCCGACTACGGATCCCATACTACCCCCCATAAACTGAAAATCCATAACCCCAATTGCTATAGGAATACCGTTTAGTTGACCTGTACCTGTTTGAACAGCCTCAGTTAATCCTGTTTTTCTTTGATAAGAATCAATACGATCTTTATAAGTCTCCTCTTCCTCCTCCTTCTTCTCCTTCTCCTTCTCCTCCAAATCCAAATCAAAATCAGCCTCTTCCTCTGAATCAAATTGAATGGGATCCTGAGAAACCATGTCTTCATCCATAGGATCCCACGTACCCGGATCGATCGAAAGTTCAATTCTATCTGAACTACTCATTTTCAAATGATCTCCACATTGTTCACAAATATTCATTTTTGCTTTCAATAATTTCTTATAATTTAAGAAATAACAATTTTCGCATTGAATCCACAAATCCCTATATTTTTGAGTTAGATCGAAATCACTCATATGTAATTGTCACTACCACTAAAAATGTAACTATCAATACAGATTTGAGAACGAAGATAAGAGTCAATGCAACTATTAATGTGATTATTCCAACTATATTTAGTATCATACATGTAAGGATCATAGTGGGGATCGTCACTTTTAGATCTATTATTCATATAACTATAATTACGATAACTATAAAAAAAACTTTCTAGTTCACTCAAAAAAGAATGATCATTGTCAATCTCAAAATTTTGATTTTCAATATCAAAATAGATGGAATAACTGTCTCCGTTCCTATCCCTAACTACAAAAGGGATGAAATTCTCACTGTCTTTGCCGCCGAATAAATGATCCACATTACTGCAACTAGAATTGTCACAATCCTCCCAACTCTGAATCGTATCTTTTCTATTCGTATCTTCACTTTCACTGGTATTTTCAATAGGACCAAGACTGCCCAGTGATTTACTTTAGCCCACCCCTGCGTTCGAACTCCTTCTGAAACGAATGGAATCCCCCACCTTTCCATAGAGTTTTCTTGCCTCCTATTTGCTTTGCATGAAAATACAATAGAAAATACCCTAGATAGAATAGTTATTCGATCTTAAAATCGAAAATAAAGAATTTAGAAATCAATTGTTTACTATCAGAATAAACATAGAAATCCAAGCACTAGGACTATGAACTAATAATAATGGGTGTGAGGATTGGGTATGAGTATTGGAATGGGTGTGAGGATTAGAAGAAAAAGTTCTCTTTTGCGGGAATCCGGGGTCAGACTTCAGTATACACTATATGGATATGGGACTCTGGCGAAACCATCCTTTCTCATTAGCTCAATTAGATTTTGAATTAGATTTTCAAAAAGTTTCACCATCGAGAAAAGATATTTGTTCTTCCCTATGAACAAAGAACAAAAAAATTCGTAAAATCTCGTCTAATAACTAACTAATCTAAATCTTTAATTCTAAATCTTTAATTACTTAAGGTTCTATTTCAACACGAAACAAAAG